TGGAAGGTATGGCACCCAAATTGGAATATGAAATTGGAGTACCAATTCTAGTGGCAAGAGCAAATGGACTTGATTATGCTTTTACTCAGGGGGAAGATACCGTGTTAGCTGTAATGGCACATCGTTGTCCAGAACAAGAATTCCCCATCGGTGAATCAAAAGAAACTAAAACAAAAACAAAATTATTCCCTTTTCCTCTTCTGAAGGAAAAGAAATTGGTGGAATATGCAAATCATCCTCCCTTAGTTATTTTTGGGTCTTTACCCTCGAATTTGGTTTCTCAACTTGATACAGAATTAAGACGCCAATTCATCAAGGTATCAGGTTGGTTGCCCGCTCAGAGATATGCCGATCTTCCATCACTGGGTGATGGAGTTTATGTTTGTGGGGTTAACCCATTTCTGAGTCGTACAGCAACAACTTTGATAAGACGAAAAAAATGCGAATTAATCGTAGCTCCTTTTCCTATTGGTCCGGACGGAACGCGTGCTTGGATCGAAAGGATTTGTCCTGTATTTGGTATTGAGGCCCAGAGTCTGGAGGAAAGAGAGGAACGGATATGGGAGAGTTTAAAAGATTATCTTGATTTGGTACGCGGAAAATCTGTCTTTTTCATGGGAGATAATCTCCTAGAAATATCTCTAGCAAGATTCTTAATCAGATGTGGTATGATCGTTTATGAAATTGGTATTCCATATATGGATAAACGGTATCAAGCTGCTGAATTAGCACTTTTAAAAGATACATGTATAAGAATGTGTATACCAATACCACGAATTGTGGAGAAACCAGACAATTCGAATCAGATACGACGTATGCGCGAGCTACAACCCGACTTAGCCATCACCGGAATGGCTCATGCTAACCCGTTAGGGGCGAGAGGAATTGGTACTAAATGGTCAGTTGAATTTACTTTTGCCCAGATTCATGGATTTGCCAATGCGAGAGATGTACTCGAATTGGTTACCCGCCCTCTACGACGTAACGAAAATTTAGATAACTTGGATTGGACCACCCTGGTCCGAAATAACAACGAGTTCTATACCAGTACTCCTACTCCTAGATAAGATAACAGGGAATATATGTATTAATAACATATGCATATATCCAGATGTTAGATATTGGAATCTATTCTGTGAAATCGAATTTATGGATATAAAAAATAATAACTATTTCTATCCGTATCTCCCATATGGGGGATACCACATATATTTATTCTATTCCTGTTTCTCATTCTTTTATTTTGATCAAAAAGGAGTTTCGATATGATAAGAGTACTTGGTCTACTATGGGATCCATTATCATCATGGGTAGAAGTCTCAGGTCCGATCATTTTATTTGGGCTATATTATGGATTTATTGCTACATTGCCTTTTGGTCCCTCTAAAATCTATTCCATGAGATCCTTCTTTTTGGGAGAAACTCTCTATGGTATAATAGCCATAAGTGGTTCTATTACGGGACAATTAATAGTCTTTTTGTCCATGTATTATTCGCCCATCTATGCAGCGCTGTGGAAACCTCATGCAATAACTCTATTAGTCATACCGTATACGTTCTGTCGTGTTTTTCGAAGTCTTGAAAAACCTTCAAGTCCTGAATCTACGCACCCCATGAATTCGATCAAAAATCCAAAAATTCTAAGTCTATTTATGGGTGGTCTAATTCTTCAATTGTTGAATCCCATTCTTTTAGCAAATCCCGTATTAACAAGACTGGTGAACCTATTTCTTTTTCGTTACAGCGACAATATATCCTTTATGATAAGTAGTTTTTGCGGTTGGTTGGGCGGTCATATTCTATTCATCAATTTGACAAAATTGGTATCTTTACGTTTGGTATCTTTCCGTATAGAACGTAATTCACCTATTGATCATACTTCATTAAGACGTTATATTCATCAAACCTTTAGTGTACTTCTTATTTCTTATTTTTCATTCTATTTAGGTAGATCCCCATTAATTTTTCATAGAAAGAAAAAAGATAACAAAAAAAAGGACCGCTCTGCGGCTATGGCTAAAAAGGACCGTTCTGTGGCAGAGGACGAGGACCGCTCAGAGGACGAGGACCGCTCTGTGCCTAGAGAGCAAAAAAAACTTAAAGGACTTCCGATATCATGGTTCAAGCAACCATGTCCCATTAAGTTCTTTGATCCTGATAGAATTTATCAGCCGATACGATATATCGGGAATAGCCCATTTCATCGCCTAAAGCCTGTTATGAGGACCGAAGTCTCTCAATATTTTTTTGGTGCATACTCGAGTGATGGAAAAAAAAGAATCTCTTTTACGCTTTTACCTAGTGTATTGGCCCTTGGGGAAAAGCTCGGGAAATATAGAGATCTTTTAGATACTTCTTGCTTATCTGAGGATCCTTATCATAGATGGAACCATACCATGAAAAGAAGAAGAGATTCTTTAGAGAATGAATTTTCGGATCGAGTGAAAGCTCTAAGCCATGGATCTCCCGCTGAAAATGTTATAGAAAGGAGAGTGAAATTCTCCAATTCTCAGGGGGATTCTTTTACTGAAATGTATGATCCATTGCTTAATGGGGCATTGCGTGGAACAATAGACCAATTCGAGTCCCCCAAAATGCTGAACGATTTGATCATTTCGATCATTTCGAATCTTTCGGATTTTATAGAGATACCTATAAAAGACTGTAAAGAGGGATTTCCGAATGATCAATTTGGGTATGGGTACCATATCTCTGAGCATTGGCAGGAATTGGAACACAAAAGCTTTCGACTACCCTGGGAACCCTTACCTACAGATACTTTTCGTTCGCTTGTTCCGAGCACTAAATCATCGAAAAGAGGAAAAGTTGAACCTATTTCGAAACGGCTTTATCCATTAGCAGAACGAATAATTCCAAATAAAGCAAAGAAGATATTTGAAGAGTATTTGTCAAATATAGATTCTTCTTTTGGTAAACTGATCTATCCAAAAGATTTGTTGGAAATGCAGATCCAAGAAATCTATACAAAAGATGATGATTCGTTGATACATTTCCTGTGGTTGGAAATAGCCTTTCGAGTGGCCTATATGGATCTCGCACCGGAAATAGCTTCATGTAATGAACGGATCTACACAAACTCTTTAGTGAATATTTACCATAAAATGGGAATTGATTCTTTCTCTTTTTACTACGAAACAGATTTTCCTTTTCGAGTCTTTGGCGCAACATGAGTGGACAATACTACGAAATTGTCGTAGGAATGTATCTACGGATGATTCAACGCAAACGAAAGATTTTATTGACCTTTATGGGAAAATACTATTAAATGAACCTCTCCAATTTAGAGAAATTAAAAAACATTTGCCTCGATGGCCATCTGATTTGATGATGGCTGAACGTGATGGTGATGGTGATGGTGATGATAGAGGCCCAATTCAAATATCAACGAGTAGGATTCGTACAAGAAAGGTCAAAAGTAAACTGACCCTTGATTTTGGGAAAGAAAGAATAGTTTTAAAACGTTATCATGCCGAGTCAGATTATCGTCGGAGCTTAATTAGAGGATCCATGCGCGCTAAAAGACGGAAAATTATGATATGGAAGAGGGTACAACCGAATGTACATTCCCTTTTCTTTTTGAGAAGAATGGAAATACCCACTTATCCTAAAGATTATTATGACACGTTCGATTCTGGTAGAGTGAATCAGGAACAAATCCAGAAAGAAGTTAGGGAGAAAATCCATAGAGGCAAATACTTGGATCCAGTCCTCCACAATACGACACTTGCTGAGCAAGTATGTTTAGCGTGGCCAGAAGTGCACTATTTCAGAGGTCTCATATTAGTGGCTCAATCAAATATTAGAAAAAATATAATATTACCATCACTTATAATAGCCAAAAATATTGGTCGTATATTATTATTTAAAGCCCCCGAATTTACCCAAGATTGGGAAGAAATGAAGGAAGAATTGCATATCAAATGCGGTTATGATGGTACCGAATTTTCTAAAAAAGGATTCCCAGACAAATGGTACAAATATGGTATGCAGATAAAGCTTATATTTCCTTTTCGTTTGAAGCCTTGGCATAGCCAATCTAAAAAAAGACTGCGTTTGCGTTGGAGTTATTTAACGACCCTTGGATTCGAAACTGACATACCTTTCGGTGATCCAAAACCAAAGCTAGGAATTTTTTCCGAATTTTTTCAACCTATCTTCAAAAAAGTGAAGAGAAGAATTGATGAAAGGATCTACAGGAATAAAGACGCGTTTCGCGAGTTAGATATATAGACAAAAGTGAACTTAATGACCGGATACAAAATAAATTACTAAGTGAGACTGAGACTACCCCTATGGGTAGTGCAAATGATTCATCAGAAGTTAATGATCAATTTGGATATGAAACCCAAACAATTAATGTGAAAGATCCAGATGACTGGACGACCACAATGAAAGAGCGGATCGAATCTATCGCGATCATAAATAGCTCTCCTATAACTGGAATGTCTCTGATGGATTCAGAGATTCATACCGGATCGAAGGGAAGTTTTAACATATTGGGATCAACATTAAAAAAACAATTGGTTCAGATTCGGCGAATACCTGGTCGATTTCGAAATAAAAGTGTCCAATTAATCCGAAAAAGGTTCTATTCAATGAAATTAATGAAACTTTTTCTCAAAAGAATGGACCGATATCTCTTACTAAGTGTTATTCATTTCATTGGGTCAAATATAAAATTTTGGATTCGATCCGCTTGGATTCGATCCACGGGGAATATAGCAACAATTTACGGACGAATATTCATTATCAATAATGATATTTCAAAAATAAATAGAGGTAAAATTACCAACTACTATTCGATCAACGAAAAAAGAAAAGATTTTGAAATTCGTCCTGATCGAAACATGTTATCAATGTCCCAAGCATATGTATTTCACAAGATATGGCAGATAGGGGCAATCGATCAGGTCCTAGTTCAAAGAATTATTAGATATATCGAAAGAATATTGGATCACGAAAAACCACAAGATCTGAAAGAGAATGACTGGAAACAATGGTTGAGATGTTTTGACCGGTACAAATTATCCCCACAGACATGGTCTAGGATAAACCCACAGAAATGGAGAAATAGAGTCAATAAGCAATGTACGTGCTATGAAGAACGATTCATTCCCTATGAACAAAAAAAAGATTATATATTTGCGACTGTGATAGAACCTTCTTTGGGACTACTTCGAAAAATGAACAAACGTTACAGATACGATCTCTTATCATATAGTTATCTCAATTCTACAAAAGATTCGGATATTCTCAATTTGACAAAAGATTCGGATATTCTCAATTTGACAAAAGATTCGGATATTCTCAATTTGACAAAAGATTCGGATATTCTCAATTTGACAAAAGATTCGGATATTCTCAATTTGACAAAAGATTCGGATATTCTCAATTTGACAAAAGATTCAGATACTCGAAAAATCGATAAAATATTCTCAATTTGACAAAAGATTCGGATATTCTCAATTTGACAAAAGATTCGGATATTCTCAATTTGACAAAAGATTCGGATATTCTCAATTTGACAAAAGATTCGGATATTCTCAATTTGACAAAAGATTCGGATATTCTCAATTTGACAAAAGATTCGGATACTCTCAAAATCGAGAAGAGAAGATCCGGATTAGATTTAAAATTCTGGTTATTCCCGGAACTTTCGGGAAAAGAGAACATATATGATAACTCGAAGTTCATACCAGGATATTCAATTTTAAGCGAAGCGCAAGAGCGGAAAAAGATAGAGGAAAAAGAACGGGAGGAAAGAATCAAAGTTATAGAGGAAAGAATAGGTATTATTAGATCAGATGTTCAGAACAAAAAAGTAGAAGAGAAACAAACTGGTACTGGTGAAGTAGAAGAGAAACAAACTGGTAAGGTAAAACAGAAACAATTTGGTTTGAAAGTAGAAGATCAAAAAACTGATGGAAAGAAAAAAACTAATCAAGTTCTTGTTCAACACAAAATACTAAAAGCTATAGGGGAAGAAGATATATCCGATCTGGCGAGTATGTGCAGAATTCTTATCGAAATCGAGGATCCGGCAAAATTTATGCAGATCTATGAGGAAAATATTAACCTGAATCTAATGTTCCTTATTATTTATGAGGATCTAAAAGGCTATGAAAAATGGATATCAATGCAAGGGATAGCAATGCAAATGATATCAATGCAAAGGATAGCAATGCAAATGATATCAATGCAAAGGATAGCAATGCAGATGTTCCAAAAAAGAAAGAAGATGAAATCCCTAAAACAGTAGTGTCCTCCGAGCCATATCGTTTATCAAGCATAGTTAATGATAATCTCCTTATATATAAAATTGTTAGTATGTGGTTGAAGTCGGAAAAAATAAAAAGAGCCGGTCTGGGGGATGACAAAAATATTTTGAGTTCCTTCAATTTAGAAGATATTCTGCTTCCAAAACGTCGTAGAGAATTTCGAATATTGAATCGATTTGATCTGGAGAACGATCATGTAGGATTTTTCAACGGAAAATCCATACAAAATGACGAAGAACTCATGGGAAGAGACCAACATCTTAGTGTAGATACAACACAAAGAATTAAACGTTTTCTTTGGCCTAGTTATCGATTAGAGGATCTTTTGTGCATGAATAGATATTGGTTCAATACAAATGATGGGAGTCGATCCGCGATGTTGAGAATACGTATGTATCCCCTAAATGTCAATTGATAAATTTTTGGCTTCAATTCCATTTTCGTAAAAAAAAAAAAAGAATGGATTGATTCAATGGAGTTTCAGAATATGTCCAAAATTGAACCAATCTGTTCGTTCCGTTTCATCAATGTGAGAAGAATCCGACCAATTTTTCTTAAATCGAAATGGTCGGAACGAATCAGAATTATTATATGAACCATGAAAATGAAAGAAAGAATCTAATTCGTTCCGTTTCATCAATGTGAGAAGAATCCGACCAATTTTTCTTAAATCGAAATGGTCGGAACGAATCAGAATTATTATATGAACCATGAAAATGAAAGAAAGAATCTAATTCTTTTTTCTGACTCGAGAAAAAAAAATGAAGCTCTGATAAAAATTTTTTTTTTTTTTTTTTATGATAAAGAATTTGTCCATTAGTTCATCTCTGATTCCCGATAAACAGAGAGGATCTGTTGAATCTCAGGTATTTTTTTTAACTAATCGGGTCCTAAGACTTACCCAGCATCTGCAATTGCATGGAAGAGACTATTCATCCCAAAGGGGTTTGTGGCTTATTTTGAGCAAACGTAAGCAACTTCTGGTTTATCTATCCAAGAGGGATAAACTTCGTTATGATGATTTAATTGGTCAATTGAGTATTCGTAGACTAAAAACCCGCTAATTTCTAAGTTTTCAATTCCAATCCAATTTTTAGAAATCCCGGATCCAGTCGTTCTTTTATTTCGTTTTCTCATTTAGAAAACGAAATAAAACTTATTATGAAAATGACCTGTCATGATTGGACCATATTCGGGGTGATCTGGGTGGATCAAAATGATCCAAATATCTTTGTCCCATTGACAAAATACAGATCGGTTCCAAATAGAATTGAGATTACAATTCTTGATTCGTTTTATATTCATAATATACCGTTATTAGCCTTCTTTATTGGGCATATATTAGAATATATGGCTATATATGATCTTATCAAATTAAAACTTTTTAGTAACTAATGGAGATCCAATGGCACATTCGGTCAAAATTTATGATACATGTATTGGTTGTACCCAATGCGTACGAGCTTGTCCTACAGATGTATTGGAAATGATACCTTGGGAAGGATGTAAAGCTAAGCAAATTGCTTCTGCTCCAAGAACAGAAGACTGCGTAGGTTGTAAGCGGTGTGAATCCGCTTGTCCAACAGATTTCTTGAGTGTCCGTGTTTATTTATGGCATGAGACAACGCGCAGTATGGGTCTAGCTTACTGATATCATATTTTTTATTTTTTTTTTATCCACTGATAAAACCCATACTTGAGATCTTGGATCAAGTATGGGTTTTTATAGAGAGATGGAAAATATCTTCTATAATGAGCGCCTTGACTCTATCAACAATATTTGTGGGTTTGCCTGTATCTGCGGGTTCCTTTTCATTACCTATACATTCCGTCTATTACCATTTCCAACTTGATAACTAATTGATCCAATTGAAACAATAAATATTATTGTCACATTTATTTCTTTTAGCAATATGCAGTGGCCAATTAGGATCATTTGCTCCTAAATAGTCACATTTCGCAATATCCAGTGGCCAATTAGGGTCATTTGCTCCTCGAGATATTATACCTTTCTTTCCTATGCGGGAACTGGAATCAATTTTCTTTTTATTAAGGAACTGGATCGAATCTATCCTTCCTTTTCCCTCCGGTAATTCGGTCCATTTATGGTTCCAACCATCCATAGCTGTGTAACCCTATTCCTAATAGATTGACCCCCAAATAACGGATCCAAACTATAATTAAGAATGTCACTCGTATTATTGATCAGAGTCTATAATCAACCAAGGAAATTATAGACTAGTTCATATAATTCCCAATAAGAATATTTCAATCTGATTAGGTATGTGGAAAAGGTTAGTTTTTTTGGACAGGACAGGACACGACAAGACATGAAAGGACAAATTTGTATTTGAGAAGATACAGATATAAGGATTTGATCTATTATGCTCGAGCATACACTTATTCGAATTCGAGATGCTTTCTTCATTATCTATTGGTATTGATCTGGTCATGAGTTGGAACATGGTTAAAACACTTATGCGTCGCCAATACTCGGTGTATCTATTCCTATCCAAAAAGAGGGTATATCTCAGAAGATATATCTATTCTATATGACCAGAATCTATCAAAACCTCTATAGTATTATGGTCAATAAAAAACATTTAGAAAACGAAATAAAACTTATTATGAAAATGACCTGTCATGATTGGACCATATTCGGGGTGATCTGGGTGGATCAAAATGATCCAAATATCTTTGTCCCATTGACAAAATACAGATCGGTTCCAAATAGAATTGAGATTACAATTCTTGATTCGTTTTATATTCATAATATACCGTTATTAGCCTTCTTTATTGGGCATATATTAGAATATATGGCTATATATGATCTTATCAAATTAAAACTTTTTAGTAACTAATGGAGATCCAATGGCACATTCGGTCAAAATTTATGATACATGTATTGGTTGTACCCAATGCGTACGAGCTTGTCCTACAGATGTATTGGAAATGATACCTTGGGAAGGATGTAAAGCTAAGCAAATTGCTTCTGCTCCAAGAACAGAAGACTGCGTAGGTTGTAAGCGGTGTGAATCCGCTTGTCCAACAGATTTCTTGAGTGTCCGTGTTTATTTATGGCATGAGACAACGCGCAGTATGGGTCTAGCTTACTGATATCATATTTTTTATTTTTTTTTTATCCACTGATAAAACCCATACTTGAGATCTTGGATCAAGTATGGGTTTTTATAGAGAGATGGAAAATATCTTCTATAATGAGCGCCTTGACTCTATCAACAATATTTGTGGGTTTGCCTGTATCTGCGGGTTCCTTTTCATTACCTGATACATGGTACCTATATACGTTTTTAGAGAGAGATGGAAAATATCTTCTATAATGAGCGCCTTGACTCTATCAACAATATTTGTGGGTTTGCCTGTATCTGCGGGTTCCTTTTCATTACCTATACATTCCGTCTATTACCATTTCCAACTTGATAACTAATTGATCCAATTGAAACAATAAATATTATTGTCACATTTATTTCTTTTAGCAATATGCAGTGGCCAATTAGGATCATTTGCTCCTAAATAGTCACATTTCGCAATATCCAGTGGCCAATTAGGGTCATTTGCTCCTCGAGATATTATACCTTTCTTTCCTATGCGGGAACTGGAATCAATTTTCTTTTTATTAAGGAACTGGATCGAATCTATCCTTCCTTTTCCCTCCGGTAATTCGGTCCATTTATGGTTCCAACCATCCATAGCTGTGTAACCCTATTCCTAATAGATTGACCCCCAAATAACGGATCCAAACTATAAAAAATCCTAAAGAAGCCACAATTGCCGGTTCCTCACCCTGCCAACCCTTATTCATGTTCTTTTATTAGAATTGTGATTTATCCACTGATAAAACCCATACTTGAGATCTTGGATCAAGTATGGGTTTTTATAGAGAGATGGAAAATATCTTCTATAATGAGCGCCTTGACTCTATCAACAATATTTGTGGGTTTGCCTGTATCTGCGGGTTCCTTTTCATTACCTATACATTCCGTCTATTACCATTTCCAACTTGATAACTAATTGATCCAATTGAAACAATAAATATTATTGTCACATTTATTTCTTTTAGCAATATGCAGTGGCCAATTAGGATCATTTGCTCCTAAATAGTCACATTTCGCAATATCCAGTGGCCAATTAGGGTCATTTGCTCCTCGAGATATTATACCTTTCTTTCCTATGCGGGAACTGGAATCAATTTTCTTTTTATTAAGGAACTGGATCGAATCTATCCTTCCTTTTCCCTCCGGTAATTCGGTCCATTTATGGTTCCAACCATCCATAGCTGTGTAACCCTATTCCTAATAGATTGACCCCCAAATAACGGATCCAAACTATAAAAAATCCTAAAGAAGCCACAATTGCCGGTTCCTCACCCTGCCAACCCTTATTCATTCTAGTATGCAGATAGATTGCGAATATGGTCCAAGTAATTAATGCCCAAGTTTCTTTCGGATCCCAGCTCCAATAAGATCCCCATGCTTCATTGGCCCATATTGCTCCAGAAAGAGTACCTATGGTTGAAAGAGAAAAACCGAGACCAATTGCACGATAACTCCAATGATCTAATTGTTTAATCAATTTACATTTACGATAATTCGTTGATGAAAAATAAACAGTGTATTGCAAATCACTTTTTTGCTTTTCATGTGAATAAAAATTTTCATTGGGAAGAATGGATCGGGAAAAGAAATTGTCCATCGCACCAAAAAGAACCTGTCTATTTACTCCGGACATAATCACTAGAAGAGCTATTGATGCTAGGGATCCACATAAAAGGGTTGCATAGCTGAACAATATCATACTTACATGCATCATTGACCAATGAGATTGTAGCGCGGGTACTAACATTCCGGATCGTTGCATTTCCTCCGGAAGACCTAAAGTAGCAAAACCATGAGTTAACATAGCACTTGGCGCGGTGATTGCACCTAACCACCGATCATCTCGACTCCGTACTTCTAGAACTATATGGAACACGGATGAACTCCAGGAAAGGAACATGAATGATTCATACAAATTACTCAACGGTAAATGTCCTGAATAAAGCCAACGAGTAATTAATAATCCCGTTGTACAAACAAAAGTAACTATCATGCCCTTTCCTCCCGAACTACTTAGTCCTTCAATTCGATAAACTAAGGTTCCCCAATAAATGAGAGTGACAACCAAAATGAGAGAAAAAGAGATGTGAGCCAATATATGTTCTAAAGTTATGAATATCATAATAAACTCGTTTATTCGTTTTATTCCCGAATGAGATCTATGATGGAAAGATAGGATTGATCCATTACAATGGAAATAGATTGAATAGATATTCTTACATAGGAAGAAGTGATGGATGAGATCTTCCTGGAAAAATACCGCCACTCGGATTTGAACCGAGATGCTCTCGCACTGCTTCCTAAGAGCAGCGTGTCTACCAATTTCACCATGGCGGCTTCGTAGGGACCATACTAGCTTATTTACACCAGATCGTCAATGTTATGGAACGTGTCTAGCAGAGGGAGTGATCTGTGAATATAATATAAGTCAAAATAAAATATAAGTTAGGGCATTAACATGAAAATTTGAATCAATTTTATTGTTGGTTGATAGTTATAACGGAGCATGGCGCAGCTTGGTAGCGTGCCATCTTGGGGTGATGGAGGTCGTGGGTTCAGATCCCGCTGCTCCGAAAGAGAATGGGAAATAGTCACATGCGTTATCGGACAAAGAATATCTGTCAATTTTCGCTTACGATGGGAAGAATCGGAGCAGCTAGATTCCAAACAATAAATGGTTATACCATCACTTTCTAATCTTTTTTATTGGATGGTTTGATTATATACATATCTAGAACGAAACTATGTTTCTGATCCATGATCTCCCATATGATTATTATCTTGTTGGACTTTCCAATTTTAGGGGAGACATCCAAATATATTGATAGCTCCCAATAATATTACATACAGGCTAATATTACCATCAGCCTAATATTACCATATATAGGCTGTTAATGAATGAATTGATCCTATTTTGAGGAGATGTAGAAGGGGGTTTCATAAATAGGATCAAATTTCACTAGATTAGTCATCTCTTTTTTAGTATCTCTGTCACAATAGTTTGGGCATTACACATTATAAATGATAGAGATACGAAGAAAGATGATTACTTTGAGTTCTCCTAAAGGATTGAGCACTCCTTTCTATCCAACCATAAAGGAGGGAAAGAATGGGACCCAATAGGGAGATGAACCATTGGGAGGAGCAGAAACAGAAGAAGAATGAATCAATATAGCTGAAACTACGAATTAGTCATTATTCGTCATAGAGCAATAACGTGCATCTATTACGAAATGCACGAGCAATTCCATTATGAAATAATATCATCCCCATGCGTGATTCCATGGGTTCTGTGCCATTATTTATAGAAAATAATAAATTGTTTCGATCCTAGTTTCGGATCGGAATGGATGGATTGGTATGTTGATAAGATTACGCTACATTTACGGTAGCATAATGGTAATGCTGAAGTTCATTCGGGATCCTTACAAAAAAATTAGGAACTCTAATCCCTTTCCAGTAGGAAGGCGGAGCGGAATGGATAGAGGAATGGTTGAGAAATTCCCCATTTCTACAGATTGGCTGAAGGGAAGTACTGTAGTGAAACTAATTAATGACCGTGTCCCTTTCGTACGACCACCATTGGGAGTACCCGAAGAAAATGATTTTGCATCACTGTTCTCCAGGGTCCTGGAGGGTGGTGTCGTATATTCTACGGGTCATCCAAATCAATTGCTGTCAATTTTTATTCGGATGATCCAGAGGAATCATCATTGACTATGCAATAAAAACTTTTTGAATGACCGGTGGAGATAGATTTAGCTAAAGAAAAAGCTTTTATTGCGGCCCAATATGCTTTTCCCTTCCGAACATTTTTACGAATTTTTTTTTTTGATCTAGAAGTACGCTTTTTTGGAACTGCCATAAGAAACAATGGGGTTAATTCATATATTCTGATGTGAAAGACATCTTATGTATTTCATTTATTCATTTCTCTCGTAGATAGATAACTCTGCATATTCTTTATAAAAACATGTTGCAAATTGAATCAATCCATTCTCTCGACAAAAACATTAAAAATATAATGGAATCTACCAATTGAAATTGAAATTTCCATGATATATTATCATATATTTTATATGATATATTCATATAATGATCGATCTTCAAATTGAGATCTTTCTCATTATTTTCCAAATGAGTTTCGCTCGGTCCTTGATTCTCCGAGATCATCTCATCCTTCTTGTTCGTGTTCCTGCCATATCCTGAATTAAAACTAATGGGATCAAAATGCTCTATGAATCGATTGTAAGATCTTTTCAATTGGAAAGACAGGAAAAGATGTGGAAATATCATGCCAATTTCCACTCGACTCACTACTAAGATATGATGATCAATATTTAATGAAATGGGCGGAAACCCTTTTGTTCCTTATGACAATTTGGATATCTTCCAATTGAAGATCTAGCTCCATTTTGGTCATTTCTTCTTTACTACCATGAAAAAGAGCTCATGTAAATGACACGAGCTCTCTGGAGTGAAGAGAGCTATAAGATGAAAAACAAAAATTTGTTTGATGGAAGGGCTTACATTAGGTTTAGGGATAATCAGGCTCGAACTGATGACTTCCACCATGTCAAGGTGACACTCTACCGCTGAGTTATATCCCTTCCCTACTCTCATCTGAAAGGAGAACTAACTTATTAATAATAAGTTATCAAGGGGTCGAGAGACTCAAAACAACTCACTATTTTCTCTCGAACAACTTGAAGACAGACCTTCCTTCTTTTCACACTACTACGAAAAGAAAAAAAAAGGAGAAAAAAGATTGGAGCCTATGTAAATCCTATCGAAAGTAGTATTTCCTACTGATTCGAATCATAACATATGGTCCCGTAAAATCAGTAATATTTTATCTATCTTGATCAAGCAAGTTTGACATGAACATGAAAAATATTTTGTTCAGCATGTTTGATCCGATCTAGCACTAGTGTGTGCGGAAAGGACTCAATATTGTTTGGAAGAACAAGGAGAACAAGATCGAGTAAAGATTATACAGAGATGATACGGATCAAATTGTTCTTCTTGCACTAAGGAGAAGACCCTATGCAACCAACCGTTAACTAATTTATATAAATAAATTGACATCCTACCGGAACATAATTTGTAACTAGCACTGCTATCCTCTCGTCTAGCTAGCAAATATTTACCCCCGTGGATTGAAATACTTCTTGATCTGGATCGATGTAAGAGTACAACTACATTTCCGAAATCCATGTTGTCTCTTCGGAACAGGTTGACCCCTTCGCTCTCTCGTGGTACAATCCTCTTCCCGCTGAGCTCTCACTTTTCCACCGGTCCACAGAAACAAGATATAGGACTGATGCCAGCAGTTCATCATAGGAAAAAGGACTCACCGAGCCAGATCACTGACTAATCAGATCAAAAAGAACTTCCTTTTCCGTATACTCTCCCTGGCCAGCTATTCGTGGGACTTACGCAGTCGATCAGATCATATCTCAGATAGATATGGATATATATCCCCCTCAACGTAGGTCATCGAAATGATCTTGGACAACCCCAACAAAAGCACGAAAGCCAGAATCTTTCATTAAATTGATTCCTGTTCAAACTCGAACAGTGTATAACCACATGGATAAGCTCACATTAACCCGTCAATTTCGAATCCAATTTGTGATTTGTAGGAATGATATATCGAGATATCAAGAAGGAATTAGCATGTAATAATGTCGATTCATACGACAGAGTATTTCTTCAGGCGCTGTACTTATAGGATGGGAATAGAGAAGGAAGAGGCAATCCCGAAGATTTTGCATAATCTTTTTTACCTAAAATAAAAAATAGGATTCATTAGTTTTTTATTAGAATACGAAAATGTGTTTGACTAAATTGGTTCCAGTTACTCTTTGAGACACAATGCATAAAGGAAGGGAATATGAAGATTCTCGAACAACGAAAATAATCCAACTTACTTCGAAAAAAAAAAAAAAAAAATTGAACGAGAAGCCGTATGAGGTGCAAATCTCATGTACGGTTTTGTAGAGTGACAGTGAAGAAAACTTATCTGTCAACTTTTCCACTATCACCCCAAAAAAACCAAACTCTGCCTTACGTAAAGTTGCCAGAGTACGATTAACCTCTGGATTTGAAATCACTGCTTATATACCTGGTATTGACCATAATTTACAAGAACATTCTGTAGTATTAGTAAGAGGAGGAAGGGTTAAAGATTTACCCGGTGTGAGATATCACATTGTTCGAGGAACCCTAGATGCTGCCGAAGTAAAAGATCGTCAACAAGGGCGTTCTAGTGCGTTGTATATTCTTACTTATCTAATACTTGTATCATTTCATGATGATGCCATGTGAATTGCTAGGAACATGTTAAGTATATAGCTAACCTAATAACGAACGTTTTGTCAGGGGACTAGAGCAGGCTACCGTGGAAAAAAACGATCTTATTTTTCAGGAGATTTGGAACTATTATATGTCCAAGGTTTAATATCGAAATCATTTTCGAAGTTTTCCCTGATTGTTTCAACAGAAAATGAAAAATACCTTGACCTTTTTAGAACGGGTTCAAGTCAAATAGCAATGATTTGAAACACTTTTTTATACACTATTTTGTAAACCTAAGGACTTGATCGTATAGATATGTAAAATACAGGATTTCCAATCATAGCAAAAGAAAGAAAGGGAACGGATACTCAATCGAGAGTGAGTAAACAGAATTATATGCATAAATAATATATCTCATCTATGCAGATAGAATCATGTGGAAAGCCGTATTCGACGAAAGTCGTATGTACGGTTTGGAGGGAGATCTTTCATACCTTTAGAGATCCACCCTACAATATGGAGTCAAAAAGCCAAAATAAATGATTTTCAGCCTTTATGAAATATATTCTTAAACCTTTTTCACACTCATGTCACGGCGAAGTACTGCAGAAAAAAAAACTGCAAAATCCGATCCTATTTATCATAATCGATTAGTTAACATGGTGGTTAACCGTATTCTGAAAAACGGAAAAAAATCATTGGCTTATCGAATTCTTTATCGAGCCATCAAAAATATTCAACAAAAGACGGAGAAAAATCCACTATCTGTTCTACGCCAAGCAATACGTAGAGTAACTCCCAATGTAACAGTAAAAGCAAGACGTGTGGGTGGATCGACTTATCGAGTTCCCACTGAGATAAGATCAACCCAAGGAAAAGTACTTGCCATTCGTTGGTTATTAGGGGCATCTCGAAAACGTCTGGGTCGAAATATGAAATTCAAATTGAGTCACGAATTAATGGATGCTGCTAGAGGGAATGGCAATGCTATACGCAAAAAGGAAGAGACTCATAGAATGGCAGAAGCCAATAGAGCTTTTGCACATTTTCGTTAACTCATAAACAGGATCGAGATCTACCTATCTATATAGTGGATTTACATATTCTGATAAATTCGAAATTGATTCCCATTCAGATCGGGCAATATTTTTATTGGAACAAAAGAGAAAAAAGAAGAAGGAAAGAACTTAAATAATAGATAGATCTAAGTCCTCTTGGGGAGGCTTCCTTAAGGAAAAAGGAGATAGATTATGGAGGAATATTCGATCCTATTCATGAGGATTATGTAAATCTCCTAAAATTGGAAGTTAGAAACTGTTTCTACTCTTTCGGAGATTGAAATAAATTACTAATTTATGATCTAACATGTACAAAGTGAAAACTTCATTTTCAATTATACCCTGAGATCGTTTGAAATAGTTTCATTTGCTTTTATTCCATTCTGGTTTATGGTCTTTCTTGGCTATATGGTCTCTCCAGGGGAAAGATTGAGCTGAGCTTCAAGAAATAGTAAATGATCTTATAGATACACAAATGTATCACTCTCCAGGAATTTGGATTGCGCTTATATCCATAACTGTAGGAATTGGATCCGAACTTTTTCCAGTCTCTTTTAATCAATGGACCCCTTATGAAGAAGTGCAATTCATTTTACAAATTATTACCTCTCTAATAAAATAGAGTGAATAGATATCCATCTTTCTTTTTTAGAAATGGATATATATGCACATATAGAATGGATAGGATCCTTGACATATTGTTATTTTGTACCATATTCAATTTTTTAGGTTTCTATTGAATTGAAAAAGAAAGGATGTTCAGTCGTCTTCTTTATGTATATGAAATCTCCTTCAGATAATGAAAATAAAAATAAAATTGGATGATATATGATGAACCTATATGACCAATCTATATCAATACTTGAATACGCTATCTATAACATATATTCTATATTCATAGATCAGAATATTTTTTCATATATATATATGCATGGAATAGAATTCACTTTTGGGATGCCTTGATGGTGAAATGGTAGACACGCGAGACTCAAAATCTCGTGCTTAAGAGCGTGGAGGTTCGAGTCCTCTTCAAGGCATAATATTGCTCATGCTTATTGAATGAGTAATTCAATGGCAAATCTCGTACGAGAGTCTCTCAATATATTGGGATATATTCTCTGTTTATACGAGGTATTCCGACGATTACCTACAAGTTAACGCTGTTGGAATAGGACAATGGATCACAGGTAGGATCAGATCTTCTCTACCTAATGAGGAGTCCATTCCGAATCCACCCTCGTATTATAAGGTATATTTCATTAAGGCCACAGATTGAGAAGATCGATACATAGATTGACCATATACCACCTCTCTCAAGATCTTGCAAGATCCACGAATTACGACCGAACCTCAACAACTATATCCATGTCGGATCCTGTGACTCTATCCTTTCCTCTCTTCCGAATAGTGTGGGAAAAAAGAATGCTAGAACCAAAATAGAGGAAATAAGGAGTAAGCATAGTCTAGTAGAGAATATGCTCTACTCATTACATGGTCGAGAATCTCGGAGTGAGGAACCTATCTTCAAATTAAAGATCTATCAAGTCTTTTTTTTTTCCTCCAACATACTTACTATATTTGTACAATACCAAGAAAGGATTCATTATAGGATCTTAAATTGGAGCATATATAGAACAGAACCTCTCATTGATTCCCACGACCCTACTGCCCGGTCAATTTTCTTTTACTTCATTCCAGATTCTCCCAGCTGATATCAAATCTTAATCCTGTTGTATAAATTGAGTGTTCAATTTCATTCGGAAAAAGACATTCCTTCTCCAACAATGTCTTTGTAATTTGATCCAATAACACTCTGTTAGATAGGAACAGATTTGATAAATATTGATAACTCTCGAATAGAGTATTATAAAGAAAAGATTCATTAGATAATAAACTATTGGTTCCGAGCCATCTTTTTTGGCGATGAATTAACGATTGGAAGCGGTCAACCCTTTCTCTCGAATTTTCGATCAACCAACATTTATATAAATATGGAGAAGAATATGGCTGTATACGTTCCAAGTGGATACCAATTTCTTGAATGTGTTTGAAATGCTCGATATGTCTATGTCTAAGAGACAATGGTTTCCACGAATTCATGATCAAACCCGGATTGATCCCGTATTTTGAATCATATCTATGAAAAGCACTTTGGAAACTTTGTTTAGGGAAAAAATTAGGTTTTGCTAGTAATCTCCTTGAACCATAAGTAATATAAAGCCTTTTCAGCAGTTCTTCGTCTGCGAAAAATTCTCGGCGTGAAAACACAGGGCGCTGCTCTTGAAATAGGAAGGGATCCCAAAGAAATCGTTTTCCTCGACAGAACGTGGGTTTCTCCGAGGATTTATATTGCCTCGGATATTGTCTAGCAAATTTCGATCTTTCTATCTGCGCTTTTTTCTTCGATCCGAACCGATACGAAGATCCCAATGAATTGGGTGTTTTTGTATGATCGAATCGATTACTGCGAAGAAAACTAAGACGCCAGGTCCTAGGAGTCCAAACTACGCTCTTTATTAATCCTTCATCCATATCCATATCCCTATACATTTTTTTTGTGGCGAGAGTAAACTTCAATTCATATTCTTTCAGAAATCGTATCATATGATTATTTCTCATTTTGGGTTGAGGAACAAATGTGATTTGATCCTTATCGAACTTACTCTGATCCTTATCGGACTTACCCCGACATATTCCTAACCTAGAAAATGGAAACTCCACCAGAATACTTTCTAAAAGACTAGAAGCTAGATCAAGATCATGCTCAGCGAATTTATCGAGAGGAATCCAATTCTCTCTATTTCGTTCCGATATAGACCAAGAATCTCGAGCCGCTGATCCGGCCAAGCAACCTAAAATATGGGGAAGTATGGTCAATTCCTTCATAGTTGTTTCGGCAATCGAAGGTTCTAAATACCATTCGGACAAATAACAAAACCTTTTCTTCCATAATTCCTTTTTGGTAGATAGAGGATTCATGGGAGAATTCCTTCTAAGCGTATTTTGTATAACAGCCTTTCCTACTTTGTAGATAAGTCTTTCGTCATTTTGACCGGATCCAACCTGATTATCCATAGATTGAAGATGACAAATTTGACTATAAATAGCGTATCGAATTGTATTAGTGTCTATAACTGATTTCTTTCGGGTAATACTAGTTATTAAGGCTTCATTGGCCAGTGCTGCTAGATCTCGTGCATCAGAATCTATGGTTATAGATCCAAATTCATCGGGACAGGATACCTCTTTTTCCGAGTATAATCCCTTGCTACATAAAAGAATAGGAAATTCCCTTTGTCGCTGTGGGATAACAAGCATTCGAATATTGATCGAGCTATCTAATCGATTTGGAGCTATTAGAGCTGGATCCACTCTTTGGGGGATATGAGTCGAAGCAATAAAAAGAATATTTCTAATAGAATCTTTCTCACCACCCCTAGAAATATAGTTCAATAATAAACCAAGGAAAGAGTCAGTGAAGCCTAAACCAAATAAATGGGTAATTGTGTCATTGACATTCAGTTCATGAATGTTTGGAATCCATATTATACAAGGAGACATTCTTTTCGCCAATTCGAAGGTAATATGGAAATGGTCTATTGTGTCTCTCCAAAAAGTATTAAACTCAGTAGGAATACGTCCAGGATCAGGGTAATATAAAAACTTACCATACAAGAGCTTCTTCAGAGATATTCTTATTAAAGGAACATATGAGTCTGCTGCTAGACTTTTGATCAAATAGGATCGGCCAGTTCCCATAGGACCTATAAGTAAAATCCCTTTGGAAAATAATGATCCTGAGTGGAATGAGAAAGGCATTTTGGGGTTGGGTTGACACAATATTTGTGAAGAGGTAATCTTCTGATAAAAAGCAAGGAATATCCGGTTTTCTGCTAAACAAAACGGATTTAACTCGTAATTCATTAGACCTTTTTGATAAGTGTGGGCCAAATATCGTAAGTGAATAAGCCCCGGCTGTCCAGTGATTTGATCTCCAAATTCCTTCTTGAGGAAAATATGACTTACAGTCATATTTGATTCAAATTGAGAAAGGTTTTTTTCCGTCATTAGAAACTGAACTAGTATTTCCATCTCTTTTTCGGAGATATCCATGCTAGAGCACAATCCGTTCAACTCTCTTATTATAGTTATAAGCAAATTGAGCTTTCTATTCTTCCTCTTCCTCTTCGTAGAAGGAAGACTTTCTATGTCTATATAATAGAGAAGGTAATTATAGTTATAAGCAAATTGAGCTTTCTATTCTTCCTCTTCCTCTTCGTAGAAGGAAGACTTTCTATGTCTATATAATAGAGAAGGTAATTATACACGGGAGGATTTATCAGTTTTTGCAACTCTATCACGTATGATGGATCCTCTAAATACTGGATGAGTTCAAAGTCTATCTTTAAATTGATAAAGGCGGAATAAATCACTTTAAAATATCGAAGAATAGAATACGTAAGAACGAAAAAAGGGATAAGAATCCCATATTCATACCTCCGAGCATTTAGTAATCTCAGATGTGTCCATTCTCGATCACTAGTTTCCTCTATGAAACAATCCTCGCAGGAAGAGAAAAAATTACTCATAAGAGTCGTTCTGAATCTAAAATTCAAAAGATTGGTTAGATTCGTTCTCAATTTCCATTTGATAGGTTCCCATAATGGATGAGAAAGTTCCCACAATATATTCCATTTAAGCATAATATTATGCTTAATATTATGCTTAATATCTTGCAAAATAGAAACAAATGGATTACTGCCATGTAGTAATATCTCTGGAAGAGTATATAAAAGCATATTTTCAAGATATTTACACCATGCAGAGGTAAAAAACCATGGCATATATGTTTTGAACAAATCCCATTTTGACAAAATACTATCTATTTGAGAGATCCTATACATCTCCTGTTTTTTAGCAGGTTCATTAAAATGCGGTGATGGTTTAATCCCTTCTGTGTCCTCGTTTCCAATTATGTTTTTGAAACTTTTGGTTACAAACCAATCTTGAATACGATGAAACATTTCCTGGTTCTTATTGGAAAAGATTTCGGATAGTAAATCATCTTGATAAGATCGAGTTTGAATAAGACCCACGTTTGAACTGAAACCCCTTTTAAGGCATTTATCCAAGTTGTTTTCTTCTGAATCGGATCTATTGAAAAAAGGTTGGCAAAAAGTTTTTTCCAAATTGACTATTTGTTCTTTTGTTAAAGGCGTTGTAGAAATCTCTTCGATCGAGGAAATATATCTCTTGTCACGAACGAATGGATTCAATTGAGTTAGTAAATTGAAGGATCTGTACAAATCATAGATTAATACAAACGGTTGTTCACAACTTCGTTTTCGTTGTAAATATTTAGGTAAGAATATGTTAGATACTTGTGACTTGATCAAAGAAATAGTCTCTTTTTCCGAGTGAACGGGTCCTATTTCACCAATGAGCAAGGAAGATATATTGTTGTGGATGAGCAAAAGATTGAATAATTGTCCATATGTAAGATTCTTCCTTTTTATATAAATCCTTTTCATATCAGAAGGTAATCTCTTCCTATAATTTGGCCGAGGATGATGCAAATAATCAAAAAATTGGAGCGTATTTGCTCCGTGAAAAGAAGCTCTCAATGAGCTCTGATCAGATAGTTTCACAGGATTCAACCAATTTTCTCGATCGTTGGATATCGTCGAAAAATCAGTGTTATCAAACGATTCCATGCGATTCTTTTCATTATAAAAGAAGTCAATAATCGATGGATTAATCGGTATATCATTCGGAACAAATGGTGCAATTGTTCCTTCATCAATCAATAATTTCGATCTTTGTGAAAGATTATGGTCATCCAAAAGAAAAAGAAAGGGTTTTAATTTTTTTAAATGAACGATTAGAGTACCCATTAGATCCAACAAGTCATTTATATCTAAGTTATTTTTCTTTAATAGTTGAGGATCAATACTTTTGAGCTTATTAAAGTGAGAATCCAAAATAGAAATGACAATATCGAACTTAGAATTTAAGTTCGATATGATATCGAAGTTCGAGTTTAATATCTTTACAGTATGTTGAAAAAACTGAAAATAATCTTTCCAACCAATTTTGTTTCGATTAGTATTAGTACATGATTCAATTAGATCGAACACTCTTTGAAAATAGTTTTTTTTATAAAAAAAATGTTTCAAATATTTCATAAAGTATTCGGTCTGATGGGACCATTTGTACACATTCAAATTCCGATTTATATTTTTATCCGTTCGAATAATAGAACGGTTCAACCATTCTCTCTGAATTTTTTTCCAACTTGATGAATGTCGGTCAATTGTATCTTTCGTTACATTATTCAAATTTTCATTTTCTATCCAATTTGTTCGAATTTGATTCTTTAAATTGTGACTGAACCTATTTATAAAATAGAATCTATTGAATAAATTTTCCGAATACCTGGCAATTTTATACCGAATTGATTCATACCAACTCAAAGCTTCAGTTCTATAATTGTTAAAGGGAGTTCCTATCTCTAAGCGATTTTTGGAATCGATTTGGCTCAATTGTTTGTCGATTATTTGATCTAAATAATCATCCGCTTTATCAATAATATTGAGTAGGACCCATAAAGATTGATTCTTCAATTTTTCTCTGTGGTTGAAGATCCGATCCGATCTCAACGATCCATTCTTGTTGAGTTCATATAATGGATTCATGTAATAATAAATATTACAAGAAATTTGATCATGAACCTGACTAGGCTTAGTTATTGATAGAGTGAATTGATCTGTCATTTCCAGAACAATTTTTTTTGTTTTCGATCGAAAATTGTTGTGCAATATGTTAAGAATATTCCATCCGGGATCTGATGGAATAGCATAATTTGAGGAAGAATTTTCAATTTCAAAATATGTTTTGATCTTCCATAGATCAACTATCCTATTCATTAATGAATAGGATTTTGAATCCCTTAAATATTGGGAAAAAACATTTTGTTGTCTTTTCAATAACCTTTTGGATAAGTTGAAATCCTCAATGGGCTTTTTAGTAGCACTAGGACCACCCATACACGGTTCATCCATTGGCCATATGTAAAAAAAAGAATAACGAATTGATTTTGTAAAATTTTCAATGAATCTTTTCCTTTCCAAAGGAAAGGAATTCTCTTCTGTATATCTTTGATCTTCTGTAAATAATTCTTTCGCCCAAGAAATTGGATAATATTCTGATAAACACTTTGAGGACAAATCCGATTCTATTTCTATTTTTGTTTGTTCTCTTCCAAGAAATTGGATAATATTCTGATAAACACTTTGAGGACAAATCCGATTCTATTTCTATTTTTGTTTGTTCTCTTTCAATAAATGAATCTTCACAAAGATCTTTTTCAGGTTCCCAATACTCATTTTCGGTTGAATTAAGAGTCGAGTCGATCTTCAAATTGAGATCTTTCTCATTATTTTCCAAATGAGTTTCGCTCGGTCCTTGATTCTCCGAGATCATCTCATCCTTCTTGTTCGTGTTCCTGCCATATCCTGAATTAAAACTAATGGGATCAAAATGCTCTATGAATCGATTGTAAGATCTTTTCAATTGGAAAGACAGGAAAAGATGTGGAAATATCAACCAATTTTTAGTGAAAGGCTTTAAATATTCTTCCGGTGTTTCATTTCCAAGTTCCATAAAGTTATGTATAGGAAAGAGTTTCATCGAATAGAAATTTTTTTTCTCAATCATACTACTTTTATGATTGAAGTGATATATGAGGATCGATAATGTAAGTACTACTATACCTTTGACCAAAAAATATGGATTGCTTCTACGTAGATCGCGTAAAAGCAACGTACTGAGAATTCTAGGGTCAAAGAGCTTTATAAGGCGCTCCCGGTGTGAAAGGATTTGAATTAAAAATCTCATCAAATTGGATTTGGTCCATGGATTGCATAGAAATTGATAACTTTGTATCTCTTCCAATTTGATTATCCAGGATCTTCTTTTTTTCATTTCTTTGTTACCCCCTCTCTCTCCTTTTTTTTTTTTTTCATCCCAATGAATAGAATATATAATATAATATTGATTAAATATAATTGGAAAGCTCGTGTCAACCAACCAATACCCTTATACCACTGGATATAATTTATTTCAATGAAATATGAAAATGACAACGAATCGGATCCAGCCCGATTTTTTTTATCTTCTTTTATGGGCGAACGACGGGAATTGAACCCGCGCGTGGTGGATTCACAATCCACTGCCTTGGTCCACTTGGCTACGTCCGCCCCGGAAAAACAAGCCAATTTATCTATCTACAGTCATTTCTCCCAAGAAGAAAAAACGAGCTAACGTTTGTTCGTATGTGGGTCGGTGACTCTGATAGGGGATCAAAGCAAGATCGATGACTAACTCCCAACTCTCGAACAAGTTGTTCGGCTTATTATCAAAATGAAATGTTATTTGAATGTCTATTGATAATATTTGACATGAATCAAGTATGAGAGAAAGAATGTAAATGGGTCCCGATCCCGAACTAACCCATTTTAGATCTGAGTCTATACTCATATTATAGAATGAGTATGTTGATGATCTTTATCCAGCATCCATGGCTGAATGGTTAAAGCGCCCAACTCATAATTGGCGAACTCGCGGGTTCAATTCCTGCTGGATGCAGGGGAACTGCACATATCCATTATTGATGGAATGGGGGAAGAAGTATGAAGAATAACAACAAACAATTGAAGCATACCAAGCCTTTCATTTTATTGAAAGGCTTGGTATGCTTCAATTAAGCAATACACGATAACAATCCATCAGAGTATTATCCGCCTATTGAAATAGATTCAACAGCGGCTAGATCCAGAGGAAAGTTGTGAGCATTACGTTCGTGCATAACTTCCATACCTAGGTTAGCACGATTAATGATATCAGCCCAAGTGTTAATTACACGGCCTTGACTGTCAACTACAGATTGGTTG